AGTTCTCTCGTTATCAGTTGACAGGGTACAAGCTATCCTATCTAATTACTTTTATAGATAGTGTTTCATTAATGAGTTAATGAGACAAAAAGTCTTAAAATTAAAGAATTTTAAGATTTTTTTTTAATCGTTCGTTGTACAATGCAAAAAAATAAAGTGAATTAGAATTGTAATGAGATGCATTTCGAGTTTTTGTTTTGACAACCTGTCAAAACAAAAACTCGAACAAGCAAACTTTCGTTATATATGGGACGATATTCTTATGTATTTTTCATGTAGCTTATTCAATTAGATGTTAATGTGAATGAACCATAACTATGTAAACCTATTCCTAATAGATTGACCCCAAAATAGCATATCCAAATTATAAAAAATCCTATAGAAGCTATAAGTGCCGAATTCGTACCTTGTAAACTTTGATTTTTTCTAGTATGTGAATAAATCGCGAATATAGTCCAAGTAATAAATGCCCAAGTTTCCTTCGGGTCCCAACTCCAATAAGATCCCCATGCTTCATTAGCCCATACTGCTCCACAAAGAATGCCTATGGTTAAAAAGGTAAACCCTAAACTAATCATACGATAACTCCAATAATCCAAACGCTGAGTCAATTGATATTTGTAATAATTTCGAAATGAAAGAGAAGAAGCGCTTTTAAAAGCGCTTCTTCTCTTTTCATTCAAGTATTTAATCTCACCAAAGAAAAATGATCTAACTAAGAAATTTTTGCTTTTACAAAAAAAATTTATGTTGTTTCGAAATGTAATGACTAGAAGAGCGATTGATAATAACGATCCGCATAAAAGAGATGCATAGCTCAATAACATCATACTTACGTGCATCATTAACCACTGAGATTGTAGAGCAGGTACTAATATTGCGGATTGATGCATTTCAGTTGAAAGACCCGACGTAGCGAAGCCTTGAGTAAAAATAGTACTTGGGGTAGTTATTGTGCTTAAATCATTTTTATGGTTCAATTTCTTGGAAATTATATGAATAATAAAGAAACTACATGAAAGGAAGATTAATGACTCGTATAAATTACTTAACGGAAAATGTCCCGAAGAAATCCAACGAGAAACTAATAATCCTGTTATAGAGAAAAAGGTAGCTATCATCCCTTTTTCCGATGAATCACGTAATCCTACGATTTCGTAGACTAATAAGTTCATGAAATGAATCGTAATCACAATTGAAATGATCGAAAAAGAGATATGAGTTAATATATGTTCTAAAGTCACAAATATCATAAAAAAAGTGTCCCATTACAGAATTGAAATCGGAAATTGAATACATTATAGGATACATTGTGTCTCTTTTATAGGATGCCGCCACTCGGACTCGAACCGAGATGCTCTAGCACTGCTTCCTAAGAGCAGCGTGTCTACCGATTTCACCATGGCGGCTTTCTTGAAATAATAATATTCATTTCATGTTGAATCGTCAAGAATCAAGGATTAAATATAGTTTAGGAAACATTAGAATTAGAATCGATGAAAAAAGACTCGTTTAAATTCATATTTGAATCTTCAATAAAATAATCCTTAGTTAGTATCGTCCTAGGTTCGGTTTTAACAATCAACTTTCACGTACTTATTATAAACTAAGTTTATAAACTAAGTTCCCCCGAAACAGTTGAAATTTCGAGAATTTTGCTCTCAGTCGAGGTATAGAATTCAGAATTGGAATTGTCCTTTTTCTTTCTWTTTTTTTTTYGAWGATTTKTTTTTYATTTATYCGATTTCATCGGATTCAAAATGAAAAAGATTGATTTTTTTTTCATTGAAAAAAAATCAAATAACTAARATCTCATATGTATTACAATTTCATCACAAAATCCATTTGGAATTTTTCTAACGATTACGATACTTTAGTATCATTAAGTATTAATACTCTTCATTGTGTATATGTATATAATATAAATAAGGTAACATTTACCAAACCAATTAAGTTTTAGGCTAGGCATATAACAAAATAAAAGAGTTTAAATTTCTATGGCAATTGTACTATTCACAATAGAAAATATTAATCCTATTTTTCTATTGTGAAAAGTTAATGGATAGGGAAAAATACTATTTTTAATAAGAACCCAATATACGGAAAACTCTTATTCTACATACCACAGCAGCTAGTTCTAACTAATATTGAGTAGTTCAATACATTAATTAATGTGAATCGTTCATCTTAAAAAATTTTCTCGGGCTATGTCAATTCCAATTATCCCAAGACTTTATTATTTGTTTGTCGCACAAAAAAACTTTTTGAATGTCCGGTAGAAACCGATTTCGCTAAAGAAAAAGATTTAACTGCAGTTAAATATCCTTTTTTCTTCCAAATATTCCTACGAATATGTTTTTTTGACATAGAAATACATTTTTTTGGAACTGCCATTCAAAAAAGGGTTACTCATTTTTATTTTTCGTTATATGTGAAAGACATGTATTGCTCGGAATAGATCGTTTTTTTTTATATATATAATTTGATATTTTTTTTTTATTTTTTTTTTCATTATTATTGTTTATTGTTCTTTTCGAAAGAGATAAGAATTGGTGAATCGGAAACAATTATTAATTATAAAAAAAAAAATATCAATTTGTTTGTTTTCTTATGGAACATACATATCAATATGCATGGATAATACCTTTTCTTCCACTTACAGTTACTATGTCAATAGGATTTGGACTTATACTTATTCCGACAGCAACAAAAAATATTCGTCGTATATGGGTTTTTCCTAGTATTTTTCTGTTAAGTATAGCTATGGTATTTTCGGCCAATCTGTCTATTCAACAAATAAATGGAAGTTTTATTTATCAATATCTATGGTCTTGGACCATAGATATTGATTTTTCCTTAGAGTTTGGATATTTGATCGATCCACTTACTTCTATTATGTCAATACTAATTACTACTGTTGGAGTCATGATTCTTATTTATAGTGACAATTATATGTCTCACGACCAAGGATATTTGAGATTTTTTGCTTATATGAGTTTTTCCAATACTTCCATGTTGGGATTAGTTACTAGTTCTAATTTGATACAAATTCATATTTTTTGGGAACTCGTGGGAATGTGTTCATATTTATTAATAGGGTTTTGGTTCACACGACCAATTGCCGCAAGTGCTTGTCAAAAAGCTTTTGTAACTAATCGTGTAGGAGATTTTGGTTTATTATTAGGAATCTTAGGTCTTTATTGGATAACAGGTAGTTTGGAATTTCGGGATTTGTTCAAAATAGCTAATAACTTGATCCATAATAATGGGGTCAGCTCGTTATTTGCTACTTTGTGTGCCTCTTTATTATTTGTCGGTGCAGTTGCTAAATCTGCGCAATTCCCCCTCCACGTATGGTTACCTGATGCCATGGAAGGGCCTACTCCTATCTCGGCCCTTATACACGCTGCTACTATGGTAGCAGCAGGCATTTTTCTTGTAGCTCGGCTTATTCCTCTTTTCATAGACATACCTTATATAATGAATTTCATTTCCTTAGTGGGTGTAATAACAGTACTATTAGGAGCTACTTTTTCTCTTGCTCAAAGAGACATTAAAAGAAGTTTAGCCTATTCTACAATGTCTCAATTAGGTTATATTATGTTAGCTCTAGGTATAGGTTCTTATCGAGCGGCTTTATTCCATTTGATCACTCATGCCTATTCTAAAGCTTTATTGTTTTTGGGATCTGGATCTATTATTCATTCAATGGAACCTATTGTTGGATATTCACCAGAAAAAAGTCAAAATATGGTTCTTATGGGTGGTTTAACAAGATATGCTCCAATTACGAGAACTACTTTTTTATTAGGTACACTTTCTCTTTGTGGTATTCCACCTCTTGCTTGTTTTTGGTCCAAAGATGAAATTCTTAATGATAGTTGGTTATATTCACCAATTTTGGCAATAATACCTTGTTTCACAATAGGATTAACCGCATTTTATATGTTTCGGGTATATTTACTTACCTTTGATGGGTATTTGCGCGTTTATTTTCAAAATCACAGTAGCACTAAAAATAATTTGTTCTATTCAATATCTTTATGGGGAAAAGAAGCACCAAAAACAGTCAATAAAAATTTACTTTTATCAACAATGAATAATAAGGTTTACTTTTTTTCAAAAGATACATATAAAATTATTGATAATGATAAGATACGATACTTTAGTACTTACTTTGGAAATAAATATACTTCCATGTATCCTCATGAATCAGACAATACTATGCTTTTTCCTCTGCTTGTATTGGTACTATTTACTTTGTTCGTTGGATCAATAGGAATTTCTTTTGATCAAGGAGTAATGGATTTTGATATATTATCGAAATGGTTAACCCCATCCCAAAATATTTTCCATCCAAATTCGAATTATTCTGTGAATTGGTATGAATTTTTTACAAATTCCATTTTTTCAGTAAGTATAGCCATTTGGGGATTATTCATAGCATATATTTTATATGGGTCTGTTTATTCATTTTTCCAGAATTTGGACTTAATAAATTCATTTGTAAAAGGGAGCCCTAAGAGAATTTTCTTGGACCAAATAAAAAGTTTTATATACAATTGGTCATATAATCGTGGTTACATAGATATTTTTTATGCTAGGGTTTTAGCTATGGGTATAAGAGGATTAACCAAGCTAACTCAGTTTTTTGATAGACATATAATTGATGGAATTACAAATGGAGTTGGGCTTACAAGTTCATTTATAGGTGAAGGTATAAGATATATGGGGGGGGGACGAATCTCGTCTTATTTATTTTTATATTTTTTTTATGTATCAATATTTTTATTATTTTTTTTGTTCATTGGTATAAACCCAATAATTATACAGGTCTCCATGGGATAATTTTTTTTTCGTGTACAAAGACATTTTTCGTTCTATCATTTCCGAAAAAGTCGATAAACTAGGTGGATATGTAAAAGATATTTTTTTTTTCCCATTACTTGGACATGTATAAAAAAAATATTGTGACATTTCATTTCGTACAGCATTTTCAA